GCTAAAAAAATTGACTTAGGGAATAAAAATATACAATACAACTACACTATATACGATCTCGAGTAATAGAAAAAAAAAAAAAAAGATTACAATAAAGATTACAATATTGATATTAGAGTAGAAAAAAAGGAAAGAGATCTCAAAGATCTTTTTCCTAAAATTCCCGTTTGGTCCATTTATACCATAATAAAACCTTCCCCTCAATGAATATTCAATTTAGATGGGTCATCCAATCCAAATATTAACTATTCGGACTCCTAATTTGACTAAGAAGTCTTGCGATATTACGACGTGTTATTAAATAAAAAGGATGTTCTATCAAATTAAATAAAAAGGATGTTCTATCAAACGATTCGCCTTTTGGGTTGATTTTATTCAACGATTGACCAAACGAAAATATTAATAAATAATAAATTGTATGAACTTAGATCAATCAAATTAATTTCTATGCAACGATTCGGCCCAATCAATTTATCCATTTATTATCTTCTCAATTTAGGTTGCAGGATAATGATAAACAAGGGGGAAGGGAAAGGAAAATTTATAACAAAGGGGATTCATAAACGGTTCGTAGAGGGAAGGTCGAACTAGGTATATGGAATTGAATGGCGATAAGTTACCTCTTGTCAAGGGTTAGACGCATCCTTATTAAATCTGATTAAATTCAAGATGAAGAAAGCCTGGGTTTACATTGTGGAAGAAAGACATGTATATGTGATATTAGATATTGACTAGTTATATACGAGCTAAAGATATATCTAAATTTCCCTACTAATCGAATATGAGTGTAGATGGGAATTCTATAGAAGTCCTTCGGTCTCATATGTGACTGTGAGTTGAAGATGAAGTCACTAAAAAAATCGAAGAATTCAAAGTCAAAGCGCGGTTCGGGACAAAGAAACGGAAAAACTCAAGTTGTATGGATTCACAAAGACTTTCTCGAGAGAAACTAAAAAAGAGATATCAAAGTAGTTTTGATAATTCAAGAATGTTATTACTTGAATTCGAAGTTCGTAGTTACTTTGACTGGATGAATCGTAGCAATCGAATAATTAAGTCATAGTTCATTGGTTGAATGTATCATTAACCATTTTTTTTTTGGTACGAGGAACTTATCATGAATCCACTGATTTCTGCCGCTTCCGTTATTGCTGCTGGATTGGCTGTAGGGCTTGCTTCTATTGGACCTGGAGTTGGTCAAGGTACTGCTGCGGGTCAAGCTGTAGAAGGTATCGCGAGACAGCCCGAGGCGGAGGGAAAAATCCGAGGTACTTTGTTGCTTAGTCTAGCTTTCATGGAAGCTTTAACAATTTATGGCTTGGTTGTAGCATTAGCACTTTTATTTGCTAATCCTTTTGTTTAATATTAGAAATATGAAAAATTCAAATTTTTCATATTTTATTGCCTTGGACTTGTGCTTTGCTTTTTCTTATTATATAAAGATTTCATTCCTAGAATTACTTATTCGTTGAGAAAATAACCCACGGGAAGGGCTGATTTGCGGATGAGGAATTAGCATACGAACTCGCTTTCATCCTTCCCGTTTGTGTTCGTAGGCCTTTTAAGAGGGGTTGCAACCAAGAAGGTAATTCAATAAATCAAATATATTTTTGATTCGATTTAGAAAGTAGGAAACTAGAAATATATATAGGGCAAAGTAATACAAAAAGAACTCTGTTCGATTTTTTAGTCTATCTATAGAGGAGATCATATGAAAAATGTAACCGATTCTTTCCTTTCTTTGGGCCAATGGCCATCCGCCGGGAGTTTCGGGTTTAATACCGATATTTTAGCAACAAATCTAATAAATCTAAGTGTAGTGCTTGGGGTCTTGATCTTTTTTGGAAAGGGAGTGTGTGCGAGTTGTTTATTTCAAGAATAGGCTGGATCCAACCAGATGTACTTTTTCTCTTATAACTAGGAAAGTTATACCTAAGAAAGAAGGGTGCATGATCTCGCGAATTACTTCTGAATAAATTCAGAAATCATATGTAAGAACTATAGCATTTCGTAATTTATTGGAAAATCCACTTTGATTCTCTATCAACCAATAATATGGGCCCATTAACATGGTTAAAGCTAAACTGTTTGAAGTCCAGACGCAGCATGGTACTCTTTCTACCACTATGTTAATATAGAGACGGTTTCAAATAAAAAATTTTTATCCATAGAGAACACTCATATTGATAAAATGATTTGAACTACTTATTGGGGATTTTATCCCCTTTTTTAGCCAATGCTGAATCGATGACCTATGTATTGTGTATAAAGTAAGAAAAACTTCTTGGATTAAAAAAAGTAAACAATTTTGCTGACAATTACATATTTTTTGTTTGGTCAGAAGAGTCCTCCGAATTTTTTTGTCTTGTATTAGTTTGCTATTTTGATTTCATTTTTGAATATGACAAGAGAATAGAGGATAGGCTCATTACATTAACAATAAAGATATGGTAATTTACATTGAGCGTGAGAGCCAAATGAATCGAAAGATTCATGTTTG